GTTATTTAATGTATAATTTAAAAGAACCTGTTGATTAAAATGGATTTGGTTTATTTAATTGTAATTTATTATTTTCTGTTAATATTAAGTTTATAATTTTAAATTTCAATGTTGCAATGTAATATAAATAATTTATAATAATATACCTATTTAATTCACATTATATACTTATAAGTTTCATTTATTTACATATCAGCTATTATTATAATTTATATATTTATCAAAAGGTATAGCTACTTATACGCCTTTAGGCCAAAAAAAATATTTAACTTTAATAGTTATATTTAATTAGAACCTTATATTATATATTATTATTAATAGTTAAACAAGTGTCATGAAATTTACGTGAACATTATATTGATATAATATAGTAACTTATAATAAATATTATTATATAGTAATTTATATTAATATAATAAATTATACCAATATACTAATTATTGGATAATAGATAAGAGTATATGTCTATAGGATATTTATTATAAGGTATGAAATGGTATTTATGCAAATCTCTTATATTATTTAATCTTTTTTTGAGAATATAAAAAAAAAAAAGATTAAATGGAATAGAAAGATACCTAATGAATTCAGTTGAACCAATTATGACTGTTCAACGTAGTTTTGTACTATTCCGTTTACTTTATATATATAATAGGAAAAAAATTAGCTGTTTGGTTTTAGCTTTAAAATTAGGAGATATGGTCACCTCCTAATTTCAAAGTAGTGTCTATATTCTTATTTTTTTTATTTTTTTTGTTATTGATTTACTTTGCTTTTCTTAAAATTTTTGAAAGATTGTGTAGTACTATTAGTTGATTCGTTTTTTGATTTGTGTTTTTAGTGTACTAAAGTTTTATTCTTGCTTAATTATTCATTTTATTTTTATGTTATATACTAGTTTTGTTTGCTAAATGTTTCGTTATGTAGTAATTTAATTTAATTATTATCAAGTTATTTTGGAATTAGTAATTGACTAAGTTTTGACAAATTTTGTGCCAGCAGTCGCGGTTATACAATTAATGCATATGAATATTTTTGGCTTTGCAGATAATTATTTTTATGAGATTTTTAATATATTTTTATTGGGTTAAATTTTATTTTTATTATTTGATCTTTTTTATGATTCTGTGAAAATTTATATTTAAACTAGGATTAGATACCCTATTATTTTAATTGTAAATGCTTGATGTCGGGGTATTAATAGTTAAGTTCTTTAAACCCAAAGAATTTGGCGGCATTCCATTCCATTTAGAGGAACCTACCCCATAATTGATAATACACGATTTGTTGTACTTAATTTGTGTTTGTATATTTCCGTTATTAGAGTATCTTTTTAGGGTAATAAAATTTTCTTAATTCTTAATTTAGAAATATTTCAGGTCAAGATGCAGCTTTAGTTAAGTGGAGGCGGGTTACAATAATTTTATATTTGGCGGTTTTATTTATGTAAATTTTTAATTAAGTTGGATTTAATAGTAATTTATTTGACTTTATTTGTTTGAAATTTGGTTTTGGAGTGTGTACACATCGCCCGTCGCTCTCATTATTTTATTTTGTTGAAATTAATTTTTTAATTTGAGATAAGTCGTAACATAGTAGGTGTACTGGAAGGTGTATCTAGAAAGATTTCAAGATAAAGCTTATTAGATTAGTTTCCCACTTACGCTGGGAGGGGTTTCTGTGCAATTCAGGTTATCTTGATTTTAATTTTATTATTTGAAATTAATTTGTTGTAATCTTTATTTAATAGAAGTAACTTTATGTTGATATTGTCTGAGTATTGTTAAGAGAATTGATTTTTATTAATTATAGTGGATATGTAAAGTAATTGAATTGTTGTTTTTTAAAATTTTTTAAGTACTTTTGTTTTGAGGTACCTTTTGTATCAGGGTTAATAAAAATTTTTGTGTTGATAATGCTTATCTCGATTTAGGTTGATTTATAATTAAATTATTTTTTATTGTATTATAAATATCTTTGATTTAATTATAGAAATGAAATGTTATTCGTTTCCTAAGATATCTAGTTTTTCAAGAAAAAATTAAATTTTTTATGGTTTATTGATTGATTACAAATTTTTGTTTATTAATTATTTTCTTATTAATTCTTTAGGGGATAAGCTCTTGAGTTTATAATTCTATAATATTAAAGTTTATATTGAATAGTAGGCTTTTAACCGGTCATCTCTTTGATTACGTTTTAGTTCATTTTATTTGTTTTTGATTTTATAATATTTTAGATGTTTTATTGAAATATTTGAATTAATTTTTAATTTGTTGAAATAATGATTGAATTAGTATATTTTTTTGTGTATTTTATTTGGGTTTAAAGTTTATTTTAAGGAATTAGGCAAAATTTTTCTTCGCCTGTTTATCAAAAACATGTCTTTTTGATTATAATTTAAGGTCTGACCTGCTCACTGATTAATTTTTTAAAGAGCCGCGGTATTTTGACCGTGCAAAGGTAGCATAATCATTAGTCCTTTAATTAGGGGCTGGAATGAATGGTTTGACGAGAGAAAAACTGTCTCAATATTAATTGATAAAATTTAACTTTTAAGTTAAAAGGCTTAAATTTTACTTTAGGACGAGAAGACCCTATAGAGCTTTATATAAAATTTATTATCATTTTTTTGTTAATTTATTATGTTTATAATTGGGTATATTTTGTTGGGGTGATGTAAAGAATAATTAAACTCTTTATTTTATATGTCATTAATTTATGAAAGATTGATCCATATTTTGTGATTAAAAGATTAAGTTACCTTAGGGATAACAGCGTAATTATTTTTTAGAGTTCATATCAACAAAGTAGATTGCGACCTCGATGTTGGATTAAGTTTAGTCCTAGGTGTATCAGCTTAGGAACTAGGTCTGTTCGACCTTTAAATTCTTACATGATCTGAGTTCAAACCGGCGTGAGCCAGGTTGGTTTCTATCCTAAGTTTTATATTCTATATTAGTACGAAAGGACCATATAGTTGAAATATTTTTTATTTATTGAAATTAATTTACTATTTTGACAGATAAATGTGTTGGATTTAGATTCCATTTATGTAGATTTTCTACAAATAGTAATTATATTAGTTGATTTGTTAATATTTGTTTTGAATTTTCTTTTGTTAGTTATTTTTGTTTTAATTAGAGTGGCTTTTTTAATTTTATTTGAACGTAAGCTATTAGGATATATTCATATTCGTAAAGGTCCTAATAGGGTTGGATTTATTGGTATTTTTCAACCTTTCAGAGATGCTTTAAAATTACTTACTAAGGAGCAGACTATTCCTTTTGTTTCAAATTATTTTCTTTATTATCTTTCTCCTATTTTTAGATTAATGATTTCTTTGTTTGTTTGATCAGTTTTCCCTTATTTAACTTATATGTGTTCTTTTATATATGGATTCTTATTTTTTTTATGTTGTACTAGATTTAGTGTTTATACAGTTATAATTGCAGGTTGATCTTCTAATTCTAATTATTCATTGCTTGGTTCTTTACGTTCTGTTGCTCAGACTATTTCATATGAAGTTAGCTTGGCTTTAATTTTATTGAGATTAATTATTTTAGTTGGTAGATTTAATTTGTCTATTTTTATAAACTATCAATATTATTGTTGGTTTATATTTCTTTGTTTTCCATTAATGATTTCTTGTTTTGCTTCCTTTCTAGCTGAGACAAATCGAACACCTTTCGATTTTGCTGAAGGGGAATCTGAACTTGTTTCGGGGTTTAATATTGAATATGGTTCTGGCGGTTTTACTTTAATTTTTTTAGCTGAGTATGCTAGAATTGTTTTTATAAGTATATTTATGAGACTAATTTTTTTAGGAGGTGACTATTATTCATTTATTTTTTATGTTAAATTGTCTTTTATTTCATTTTGTTTTATTTGAGTTCGAGGGACTTTACCTCGTTTTCGTTATGATAAATTAATATATTTAGCTTGAAGGAGTTTTTTGCCTTTGTCTTTAAATTTTTTATTTTTTTTTTGTGGTTTAAAAATTATGTTTATAATTTTTTAGTGAAATTTTTTAAGAAAAGTTTAATTAGCTAACTAAGTTAATAGAAGATTTAAACTTCTTTATTATGTTTTCAAAACATAGACTTTTCTTAAAGTTAATTAACTTATTTTTTAATAATGTTGTCTCATAAATAGCTAATGTGAACGTTAATAATAAAATATAAGAAATAAATTGTTGTTAGGATTTGACCTGTTAAAATATAAGGTTCTTCAACTGGTCGTTTACCAATTCATGTTAATAGAATTACTACAGTTACTATTGATCAAAATATTAATTGATTGATTGGGTAAAACTGAATACCTCGGAAAGGGGTTTTATTATAGTATGGTAGAATTATTAAGATTCTAATAGATAAAAATAATGCAATCACTCCTCCTAATTTATTAGGAATTGATCGTAAAATAGCGTATGCAAATAAAAAGTATCATTCTGGTTGAATATGAATAGGGGTAACTAAAGGATTTGCTGGGATAAAATTATCTGGATCTCCTAATAAATAAGGATTGATTATGCATAATATGATTAATAAAGATGTTATTAGGATAAATGTAATTGAGTCTTTGAATGTGAAATATGGGTGGAATGGGATTTTATCAATATTTCTATTTATTCCTAATGGGTTGTTTGATCCTAATTGGTGTAGAAAAAATAAATGAATTATTACTAAAGCTGCAATTAGAAATGGTAAAACAAAATGAAATGTGAAGAATCGATTAAGTGTTGCGTTATCAACTGCAAACCCTCCTCAAACTCATTGGACTAGTTCTGTTCCTATATAAGGGATTGCTGATAATAGATTGGTAATTACTGTTGCTCCTCAAAAAGATATTTGACCTCATGGTAATACATATCCTATAAATGCTGTTGCTATAACTAGAAAAAAAATAATTGTTCCGATTATTCATGTTTGTGTATATATATATGATCCATAATAAATTCCTCGTCCTACATGAAGATAAATACAGATGAAAAATATTGATGCTCCATTAGCGTGTAAGGTTCGAATAATTCAACCATTATTTACATCACGACAAATGTGAATAATTCTGCTGAATGCTAATTCAATATTAGGGGAATAATGTATTGCTAAAAAAATTCCTGTTATAATTTGAATTAATAAGCATAATCCTAATAATGATCCATAATTCCACCAAAATGAAATATTTATTGGTGCTGGTAAATCAATTAGTGAATTATTTATGATTTTAATTAAAGGATGTTTTAAACGTAAAGGTTTATTCATTAGTTAATTTATTTTACGGATTGGTCCCTGGTTAATGTTGGTAATTTTTACTACTGCTAATAATGTTAAGAATAAATATAATATTATTATTAATGTAACTATAAATGATGGATAATTGTATAATTTACTTAATGAAAATGATATATCTTGAATATCTATTGTTAATTTTATTTTATTAGTATCTGTGTTTTTAAAAATATCATTTATTATAGAATATTCAATAATTATAATTAATAAAAATAATGCTATTATTGTTAAACTGTTAATAAATATATTTATAGGGTTTAAATTAAATAATTCATTAGATGCAATTCTTGTGATATAAATAAATAAAACTATTATTCCTCCTAAAAAAATTAGTATTAAAATATAAGATAGTCAGAATCTTTCTATAAAATTTCCAATTAATATACTGATTATGGTTGTTTGGATAATGATAATAAATATTAGGGATATAGGATGATTAAATTTAATAAAATTAATATTTATGGAGTTTAAAATTGCTATAATTAATATTTTTATCAAATCAGAGGTTATTTTAATTAAAATACTAGCTTTGGGTGCTTGAGATAGGATATGGTCTTACCTCTGAAGTTTTAAAAGAGGGGGCATGCACTTAATTTTGGTTTACAAAACCAATGTTTTGGTTAAACTATTAAAACTAATGTTAAAATTTTCTTTGTTAACTTCTTTATTTATTTATTTTTCTGGGGTTTATGTTTTTTCTTCTAAACGTAAGCATTTGCTTGTTGTTCTTTTGAGATTGGAGTATATTGTTTTGTCATTATTTTTAGTTATTATTATTTATTTATTTTCTTTTGATTTTGATTATTATTTTCCTGTTATTTTTTTAGTCTTTTCTGTTTGTGAGGGTGCTTTGGGTTTATCTGTTCTTGTTTCTATAATTCGTTCGTATGGTAATGATTTTTTTAATTCTTTTTCTATTTCTTTATGTTAAAGTATTTGTTTATATTAATTTTTATGATCCCCTTATCTTTTTTTAGATCTTTTTGATGACTTATTCATTCTATGATGTTTTTATTAAGTTTTATTTTTATGGTGAGTGTTTATTTTTATTATGATTTTAGTATAATTTCTTATTTTTTAGGAGTGGATTATTTTTCTTTTTCTTTAATTTTGTTAAGATTTTGGATTTGTTCTTTGATGTTAATATCTAGTAGTTCGGTTTATTTTTATTCCAATTATTCAGGTTTATTTGTATTTATTGTTCTTTTTTTAATAATTATGCTTTATTGTTCTTTTTCTAGAACAAGTTTGTTGATGTTTTATATTTTTTTTGAGGGTAGAATTTTACCTACTTTATTATTAATTTTGGGATGAGGTTATCAACCTGAGCGTTTGCAAGCTGGTGTTTATTTAATTTTTTATACTCTTTTTGCTAGTTTACCTTTGTTATTGGTTTTATTTAAAATTAATATGTTTATTGGTAGTTTATTTTTTCCTTTGATTTTTGATTTTGGGTCATATTATTTTTTGTTTTATTTATTTATTGTTTTGGCTTTTTTGGTAAAAATGCCTATATTTTTGGTTCATTTATGGCTTCCTAGGGCTCATGTTGAGGCTCCGATTTCTGGTAGAATGATTTTGGCGGGGGTATTATTAAAGCTTGGTGGTTATGGTATTTTTCGTGTTATAAGGGTTATTTCTTTTTTGGGATTTAAGTTAAATCATTTTTGGTTGTCTTTGAGATTATCTGGTGGTGTTATTGTAAGATTTATATGTTTTCGTCAAGTTGATTTAAAGTCTTTAATTGCTTATTCTTCTGTGGCTCATATGAGAATGGTTATTGGTGGATTGATAAGAATGAATTTATGAGGTTGTTTTGGTTCTTTAACTTTAATGGTTGGTCATGGTTTATGTTCATCTGGGTTATTTTGTTTATCAAATATTGTTTATGAACGTTTAGGTAGTCGTAGAATGTTAATTAATAAGGGTTTAATTAGTTTGATACCTAATTTAACTTTATGGTGGTTTTTATTGAGATCTTCAAATATTGCTTCTCCTCCTTCTTTAAATTTATTAGGGGAATTAGCTTTATTGAATAGAATTATTTCTTGGTCATTTTTTATATTTTTTGTATTAATATTTTTGTCTTTTTTTAGAGCTGTTTATACTTTGTATATGTATTCTTATTCTCAGCATGGAAAATATTATAGAGGATTTTTTAGATGTTCTATAGGCTATGTTCGTGAGTATCATCTTTTAATGTTACATTGATTGCCTTTAAATTTATTGTTTATAAAGTCTGTTTATTTATATTTTTAGGCTCAAGTATTTTAACTTAAAATATTGATTTGTGGAATCATTGATATGAGATTTTTTCATTTTGGGTCATGGGAATTTTTTCTATTTGTTCGTTGAGATTTTTTATTCTTTTTTTGTTGAGATTATTAACTCTTTTAATTGGTATTTATTATTTGCTTTTTGATTTTAGATTATTTATTGAGTGGGAATTGTTTAGATTGAATAGATCTGTTATTGTTATGACTTTAATCTTTGATTGAATGTCTTTAATTTTTATGTCTTTTGTTATATTTATTTCTTCTTTGGTTATTTATTATAGTTATGATTATATGTTTACTGAGAGGAATTTAAATCGTTTTATTGTTTTGGTTTTAATGTTTATTCTTTCTATGGTTTTTTTAATTTTGAGTCCAAACTTGATTAGAATTTTGTTGGGCTGGGATGGGTTAGGTTTAGTTTCTTATTGTTTAGTAATTTATTATCAGAATGTAAAGTCTTATAATGCCGGTATGTTGACTGCTTTGACTAACCGTATTGGTGATGTGGCTATTTTGGTTTCTATTGCTTGGATATTGAATTTTGGTAGTTGGAATTATGTTTTTTATTATGATTTTTTTTCTTCATCTTGGGAAATGAAAATTATTTTATTTCTTGTTATTTTAGCAGCTTTTACTAGGAGAGCTCAAATTCCTTTTTCTTCTTGGTTACCTGCTGCAATGGCTGCTCCTACTCCTGTATCAGCTTTGGTACATTCATCAACTCTTGTAACTGCTGGTGTGTATTTGCTTATTCGTTTTAATTTGTTGTTAATTGATTTTGGTTTTGGTAAATTTATGTTGATTATTGGTTGTTTAACTATATTTATATCTGGTTTGGGTGCTAATTTTGAGTTTGATTTGAAGAAAATTATTGCTTTGTCTACTTTGAGACAACTTGGTTTAATAATGAGAATTTTATCAATAGGTTATTCTAAGGTAGCTTTTTTTCATTTATTAACTCATGCTTTATTTAAGGCTTTATTGTTTATATGTGCTGGCTCGATAATTCATAATTTAAGTGATTGTCAAGATATTCGTTTTATGGGTTCTATTGTATATTTTATGCCTTTAACTTCTGTTTGTTTTAATGTTGCTAGTTTGTCTTTATGTGGAATACCTTTTTTAGCTGGATTTTACTCTAAGGATTTGATTCTTGAGCTTGTTTGTATGGATTGAGTTAATTATTTTATTTTCTTTTTATATTTCTTTTCTACAGGGTTAACTGCTTCTTATTCATTCCGTTTATATTATTATTCAATAAGAGGTGCCAATAATTATTTTCCTGGGTATAATTTTGATGATAAAAGTTATTTTATTTCATTTAGTATAATTTTTTTATTGATTGTTGCTGTATTTGGTGGTAGAATATTATCTTGGTTGATTTTTCCTTTACCTTATGTAATTGTTTTACCTTTTTATTTGAAATTTTTTACTACTTTAGTGGTTTTTATAGGAAGTTATTTAGGTTATTTGATTTCAAGTTTAAATTTCTTATTTAATTTGTTTTCTTTTTATAATTTATTTTTAGTTAGATTTTTAGGTTCTATATGATTTATACCTTATATTTCTACAACTTATATTGTTCGTTATTTTTTAATTTATGGTTATAATGTTTCTAGGGTTTTAGATTATGGTTGAGGTGAATTATTAGGAGGTCAGGGTTTATATAATTTATTTATTTATTTTATTGGTTATATTCAGTTTTGGTTTGATTTAAATTTTAAGGTTTATTTATTTACTTTTATTTTTTGAATATTTATTTTGTTTATACTATTTTTAATTTAACTCAAATAGCTTATTTATAGAGCATGACATTGAAGATGTTAAGGTAATTTTTATGTTTTTGAGTATTTATAAATAATTGAATTATTATTTTTACATTGAAAATGTAATGTTTTTTAAACTATATAAATGTTTAGAAATGTTAACGGAGTTTAACCGCTATAGTTGAGAGTTAGCAGCTCCAATGTAAGCTTTACATTTCTTTAATTGGAACTATGTTCATTGATATTATTAACAGTAATATGCCTCTTATTTGGCTTCAATTAATTGTCTAGTTAAATAAGGGTAATAATTTTATACCAAAAATCAGGCCGAAACTGATTGCAAATATTTCGCTTCTTATTTATAAGGGTAATTGAATTACTTCAATACTTTTTGGATGCAAACCAAGCGTTATAGTTAACTATACCCCCTATTTTGCTCAGTTAAGGACTCCTTGGTTTCATTCATGATATAACCCTATAATAAGAATTAATAAGAATGTTGTTATTGATATTGTTCAAATAAATAAGTTTGATGATTTTATAATAATTACTGCTGGTAAGATTAGAGCAATTTCAATATCAAAGATTAAAAAGATTACGGCAATTAAGAAGAATTGAATTGAGAATGGTATGCGTGCTGATCTTTTTGGATCAAACCCACATTCAAATGGTGATCTTTTTTCACGGTTGTTGTTTTTTTCTGATAAGGTTTTTGCAATAATTATTACTATTATTGGGATAATGAATCTTATGGTTAATGAATAAGTTAATGTTATGATTATTTTTCTTGATTTATATCAATCTTACTAATTGGAAGTTAGTTGTACTTATTATACTAGAAAAATATCTACCTCATCAATAAATTGAAATATATAAAAATAGTCAAATTACATCTACAAAGTGTCAGTATCATGCTGCTGCTTCAAATCCGAAGTGATGATTTGTTGAGAATTGTTTTATTGAATGTCGAATTAAACATGTAATTAGGAACACTGTACCAATGATTACATGAAGACCGTGGAATCCTGTGGCTATGAAGAATGTTGATCCATAAATCGCATCTGAGATAGTGAATGGTGCTTCTCAATATTCATATGCTTGGAGTACAGTGAAGTAAATACCTAATATTACGGTAAAATATAGACCTTGAAGTGTTTGTGAATGATTAGTTTCAATTAATCTATGATGAGCTCATGTGATTGTAACTCCTGAGGCTAATAGGATGGTTGTGTTTAATATTGGGATTTGTATTGGATTGAATGGTTGAATTCCTAAAGGTGGTCATATTATTCCTAATTCAATTGTTGGGTTAATGCTTCTTCTAAAGAATGCTCAGAAGAATGAGATGAAAAATAATACTTCTGATGTAATAAATAGGATTATCCCTCATCGGAGTCCAATTGATACAAATTTTGTGTGTAATCCTTGATATGTTCCTTCACGGATAATATCTCGTCATCATTGAATTATGGTTAAGGTTGTGATTGTTAGGCCAATTATAAGTAAATTGATATTAAATAGATGAAATCATTTTGCTAGTCCTGATGTTAATGATATAGCTCCAATAGCTCCTGTAATTGGTCATGGTCTATAGTCTACTAAATGGAATGGATGGTTATGGTTGTTTGTTATCATATGTTTAATAGGTTTCTCTTGAATATAATGTTCTTAGAATTGAGAATACATAGCCTTGAATTAATGCTACCGCTGATTCTAATGTTAATAGTATTATTTGTCTAATAATTAGAACTGTTATTAGGTTCATTCTAATTATAGGTCCATTATTTCCTAATAATGTTAATAGTAAGTGACCTGCAATTATATTTGCTGCTAATCGTACAGCTAGGGTTCCAGGTCGAATAATGTTTCTGATTGTTTCAATTAATACTATGAATGATATTAGTATAGGTGGTGTACCTTGGGGTACTAAATGTGCTAGTATGTGTTTTGTGTTATTAATTCATCCGAATAATATAAATCTGATTCATATTGGTATTGCAATTGAGAATGTTAGTGCTATATGTCTTGTTCTAGTAAAGATATATGGGAATAGACCTATAAAGTTGTTAAATACTATTATAATAAAAGTTGATAAAAATATTAATGTTGTTCCATTATGAGATTTATTTCCAATTATTGTTTTGAATTCATTATGGAGATTTATATTTATTTTATTTCACAATAATTGTGTTCGTGTTGGTATTATTCAAAATAGTGTTGGTATTAATGTTAATCCTAATAATGTTCTTGATCAATTAATAGGTAGATTAAACAATCTGGTAGATGGGTCGAATGTTGAAAATAAATTTGTTATCATTTTCATATAAGTTTATAATTTTTATTTTTGTTTTTAAATTTATTTTCGTTTAATGAAATTTTATTTATTTTGAATGAGAAAAAATTTATTTGGTTGAATATAATTATAGTTATTGAAAATAAAATAAATAGTGGTAATCATATTATTGGTGATATTTGTGGGATAGAAAATGGATTTCTCATCAGAAGTAATTGTTATTTTACTATTTTTTGGTTTAAGAGACCATTACTTACTTTCAGTCATCTGATGTATTCAAGGAATACCTTATGATAGGGTAATTTTAGTTTGACATTTTAATGTTATAATTTAACTAATTCCTTAAATTATTTTAGATATTCATTTAATAAATAAATTTACTGATGTTCTTTCTAAAACAATGGGTATAAATCTATGATTTGCTCCGCAGATTTCTGAGCATTGTCCAAAATATAATCCAGGACGATTTATTGTAAATGTTCCTTGGTTAAGTCGACCTGGAGTTGCGTCAACTTTAATTCCTATTGCTGGTACTGTTCATGAGTGAAGAACATCAGATGATCTAGTTAATATTCGGATTTCTGAGTTTATTGGTAATACTGTACGGTTGTCTACATCTAGTAATCGAAATTTATAATTTTCTAGAGTTTGTTCAGGTATTATGTATGCATCAAATTCTATGTCTATAAAGTCTGAATATTCGTATCTTCAATATCATTGACGTCCAATAGTTTTAATGGTAATTAGTGTATCATTTGAGTCATCTAGTATATATAATAATCGTAATGATGGTAGGGCAATAAAAATAAGTGTAATAGCTGGTAGTATTGTTCATACAGTTTCAATTAAATGACCATGTAGTATATTTCGGTTTTTAAATTTGATTGTTATGATATATCTTAGTGAATATCCGACAATAATTGTGATTATAATTAAGATTATTATTGTATGATCATGAAAAAAGGATAATTGTTCTATTAGAGGTGATGCTCTATCTTGTAGGTAAATTTGAGATCAGGTGGCCATTTTCTAATAAAAGACAAATCTTTATACATAGAGCTTAAATCTATTGCATTATTCTGCCATATTAGAATCTTGTAATTAGAGGTAGTTCCGAATATCTATGTTCTGCAGGAGGGTTATTTTGTAATCATTCATTTGATCTTGATATATTTTGTCTGAATAAAATTATTCGGTTTGAAATTATTCTTTCTCATATGATTACAATAAATATAATAGTTCTTATAATTGAAATTATTGATCCCATTCTTGAAATTACGTTTCATGAAGTATAAGCATCTGGGTAATCTGAGTATCGTCGTGGTATTCCTGCTAATCCTAGGAAGTGTTGCGGGAAGAAGGTTATATTTACTCCTGTGAATATAATTAAGAATTGAATTTTTAATCATTTATTGTTTATTGTAATTCCAGTAAATAATGGGTATCATTGAATAATTCCTCCTATAATAGCAAACACTGCTCCTATTGATAATACGTAATGGAAGTGGGCAACTACATAATATGTATCATGAAGGATAATATCTAATGATGAGTTTGCTAGAATTAATCCTGTTAAACCACCAATTGTAAATAGGAAAATGAATCCAATTGCTCATAATAATGGTGGATTTAATTTTAATTTTGTTCCATATAATGTTGCTAATCATCTAAATACTTTAATACCAGTTGGTACAGCAATAATTATTGTAGCTGATGTAAAGTAAGCTCGTGTATCAACATCTATTCCAACTGTAAATATATGATGAGCTCATACGATAAATCCTATTAATCCAATTGATAATATTGCGTAGATTATTCCTAATGTTCCGAATGATTCAATTTTTCCTCTTTCTTGGCAGACAATATGTGAAATAATGCCAAATCCTGGGAGAATTAGAATATATACCTCTGGGTGTCCAAAAAATCAAAATAAGTGTTGGTAAAGAATTGGGTCTCCTCCTCCTGCAGGGTCAAAAAATGATGTATTTAGGTTTCGGTCAGTGAGTAATATTGTGATTGCTCCGGCTAACACTGGTAATGATAATAGTAGTAATAAAGCTGTAATGGCTACTGACCATACAAATAATGGTGTTTGATCTAGGGTTATGTTTTTTGAACGTATATTGATGGCTGTTGTGATAAAATTTACTGCACCTAGAATTGATGATACGCCTGCTAAATGTAGGGAGAAGATTGCTAGATCTACTGATCTACCTCCATGGGCAATAGCTCTAGCTAGGGGTGGATAAACTGTTCATCCTGTTCCTGCCCCTCTATCTGCAATGGATGAACTGATTAGTAGTGTTAGTGAAGGTGGTAATAATCAAAATCTTATGTTATTTATTCGTGGGAATGCTATATCTGGTGCCCCAATTATTAAAGGAACTAATCAATTTCCAAATCCACCAATTATAATAGGTATAACTATGAAGAAGATTATAATAAAAGCATGTGAGGTAATGATTACATTATAGATTTGATCATCACCAATTAGTTGTCCTGGTTGTCCTAGTTCTGTTCGGATTAATATTCTCATTGAGGTTCCGATTATCCCTGATCACGCTCCTAGCAAAAAATATAAAGTTCCAATGTCTTTATGGTTTGTAGAGAATAGCCACTTATTCGGTGAAGTGGCTGATAAAGGTGATAGACTGTAAATCTATTAATGAGGTGTAATGTCTCCTTTACCATTATTGGCTTTATATTCAATAATGATTCTGGGCTGCAATTCTAGAGGTGTAAAGATCTTACTAAGGCCTAAAAGTTCACTTTTAATTATAACTTTGAAGGTTATTAGTTTTTTTAACTTAAGTCCTTCCCTAAAGATTAGGTACTAGACTTGTTGTTAAAATTAGACCYATTATTGAAATTATTGCTGTTGTTGATATTAATATTTTGAAGCTTTTTCTTTTAATATCAATTGATCACGATGTTTCTCTATTGGTTAAGATTAGAGCCGTAAATCTTACTCGAATATAGTAGTAGATTGTGATTGTGGTAATTATCACTATTGTTAGAACTAGGAAGGTTATTTTGTTTTCAATTATTGTCTGTATAACAATTCATTTTGGTAGAAATCCTATAAATGGGGGTAAACCTCCCAGCGATAGTATTGATATCATTATGGTGAATTTGATTTCTACATTATTATTTGATGATATGAATACTTGATTAATGAAATAAAGGTTTGATTGGTTGAAGAACATGATTAGGATCATTCTTAGAATGGAGTAGATGATGAAATACAATTCTCATATATTTTCGTTTGTTAATATTGATCCAATTATTCAACCAACATGTCTAATTGATGAATATGCTATTAGTTGTCGAAGGGAAGTTTGATTTAAACCTCCTAAAGCTCCAATAATAATTCTAACAATTACGATTGATGAAATAAAAATATTTATTTCAATACAATAGGATATAGTTATTAATGGGGCTAGTTTTTGCCACGTTATTAACATGAAACAATTTATTCATGTTGAGGCTCTCATTACTTCTGGTAACCAGAAGTGGAATGGAGCAGCCCCAATTTTGATTAATAATCTTGAACTAATTATTATTAAATTCTCGTTTTTTCCCCAAATTATAGGGAATTTTAATAGGATTATTAAAATCGAGAATAATAACATTGTCGAAGCTACTGCTTGAACAATGAAATATTTAATTGATGATTCGTTAATCATCAATTTTTTTTCATTTACCATTAAAGGTATAAATGATAATAGATTTATTTCTAAACCTATTCATACTCCAAATCATGAATTAGATGAAATGGAGATTAAGGAACCCGTCATCAATGATGACAGGAAAAGGAGTTTGGTTAAGTTTTTGGTCATTAAAAAGAAGAGGATTAAGAGACCTCTATACATGGGGTATGAACCCATTAGCTTAAATTAGCTTATCTTTCTATATTAAGGTGTAAGATGCACGATAGTTTTTGAAACTATATGGAATAGTTTAATTCTATTTAATGTAATGAAGATAAAATTGTTAATTTTATATCATTTATCCTATCAAGATAACCCTTTTTCAGGCACTTCATT